AGAACATCGGGAAGTAATTAATTGGTATGAACAGAAAAAAGTAGGATAGTGATGGCTCGTATATAGTTTTATATAACCTTTCTCTATTATTATTTTTTTTTTTTATTTCTTTAATTTGATTTCGTTTGATTAAAGTGAAGTTCCTTAAAAACCTCCACTTTCTTTAAAATATCCTGAACCCTTTCTGTAGGTTGAGCACCCTTCTCAAGAAAATATAGAATAGCAGGAACATTTAAATCAATTTTATTCTTTATCGGATCATAAAAACCAACTTTCCGAAGATCTCTTCCTTCTCTTCGGGACCCAACATCAATTGCAACGATTCGATAGACGGCTCAGTGGGATAGATGTAGATGAATAACCCCCCCCTAGAAACGTATAAGAAGTTTTCTCCTCGTACGGCTCACGAAAAAATGATTCTAAGTTCTATATTATGTTATAGAATTACATACAATAACAAATGGGTCTATAAAATGATTAAATGAATTAGATTATGGTTTAAATCACTCCTTTTTTTTATTCTTATTTCCTGAAAAAAAAGCATTTGTACTCATAACTCAAGTTAGATAACTCTCAAGTGGCTCAAAGGAAAATTTTTACGCATTTCATTTATTGAGTGGTCTTTAAACCCCCTTTCTTTTTGTTTGTTTCGTTTCAAATCTATTTGAATTTTTATTATGGTGCAGTTATGGAAACATTGGAAAAGGTCTTTTCTTGTTTTGGGATCCTTTATCTTTGTTTTAAATCATTGGGTTTAGACATAACTTCGGTGATTCTTAATCCTTTCAAAATGGCAGCAACATACCTTATTTTTTTTTTTTCGATTGATTTCTAGTAAAGAATCATAGAAAAGGTTGATTCTCATGTAATAAACTTTGTATGAAAAGAGTTTTTTCAATTCCAAGAAATTTTATTTTAGATTAGAAACGTGAAACCCTTTTAATTTCTCTATCGAAGATATACTTACGAAGTTGTTCAAATTTATTGATTGGCATTAACCCTAGATCTTTGCCCCTGAGAAATGAATCAATACTTTCTACTCGAGCGCCATCATGGACTATTTACATTACAACCCAACGGGGTTTCTAGTAAAACAGAATAAAATAGAAATGATGTCGAGCCAAGAGCACCTTCATTCTTATATAAAATGGTGGATGTAAGAATCCACAACGAATCATGTCTTTCAAGTCGCACGTTGCTTTCTACCACATCGTTTCAAACGAAGTTTTACCATAACATTTCTATAATTTAGAACCGGTATGGAATTGATTCCATTATGGAATCGTGAATAATCATTGGTTCATTCGGTACATAGTAATCTATCACCTTTCTTCTAGATAGATGGATAGAAATGTTTCTGAAGAGGTTTTAGCACGAATTCAACGTAACTCTAATTTTATCGTTTATAGTATAAATGCAAGATTTTTTTTTTTTTTAATTATCAAAATATCAATTATTAGATTCTAAAATAGAAAAAAAAAAGATTTATTTAGACAATAATCATTAAGAAAGAAGAAATAGGAATCACATTCTATATCAATATTATACCTTTAAACAGAAAGAAAGTTGTTCACAAGAATCTTATTCTAATCAAATTTAGATTTAGAATGAAATATGATCTGGGACGGAAGGATTCGAACCTCCGAATACCGGGACCAAAGCCCGTTGCCTTACCACTTGGCCACGCCCCATTTCAGTTTCTATTCGAGACTAATAAAGAATAATGCTAGTATTGGTTGATCGTCAATTCCGGTCCAAATATTGAATTTAGAGAATATATTCTTGCTAAGATTTTGATACGTATATATATAGAATAAATTATTATTATAGAATAAAAATACAAAGTGAATTTGTTGATCATTACATATAATTCAATTAAGATATTGTATGAAAGCCGACTTTCTTCTATTCTATTTGAGAATGGAAGGGGTTTTGATTGGGTGAATTCAATGAAAAAGAAGAATTTTTTCTACCTTACTTTCTTTATTTTGACTTCATATCAATAACTCAATCAAAATGCAATTATCTCCAAGAGCAAAATGTCTGTTATGCTTAATATCTTTAGTTTGATCTGTATTAATTCGGCTCTTTATTCGAGTCATCTCGTCTTCGCCAAATTGCCAGAGGCCTATGCTTTTTTGAATCCGATTGTAGATGTTATGCCAGTCATACCTCTGTTTTTTTTTCTCTTAGCCTTTGTTTGGCAAGCTGCTGTAAGTTTTCGCTGAGATCTTTAATATTATACTAGAAAATGCATGATTTATTTATTTCGAAAATTCTATCAATTGGATCAGATAAGTCTTACAATAATGAACCCTCAATTCAAAGAAACTATTGGATAGACGCGAAAAATCTGAATTACCCCATTTCTCCATCCAGACCCCTCCTTTCTTTTCCAGTGAAAGACACTAATCCTATTTATTATAGTATCAGAGTCTTCGAGAATATCTAATTTTGGGTATGAAATAAAATTTGAGTAATGAAAGACTCTTATGACAAA